TTTTTTATTCGAAACGCCTCGTGATCTTCAACCAATTATGTGCTTCAATATAATTACCTGGAGTAAGCGCTATAGCTTGTTTCCAATACTCAGCAGCTTGATCGGACCAAGCCTCCGCAATTTCAGAATCACCCTGCAGAATGGCCTGTTCTCCCCGGTTGGGATAGGTGGGTCAATTCCTTCCCTTAGAACCGTACTTGAGAGTTTCCTACCTCATACGGCTCAACAATCAATTCTTTTTGCGGTCTCATTTGAATTTACCCTATGCTAACTGAATTAGATTTATGATAAATCTATCCCATTTTTCTTGGGTTAACCAGAAGAAGTTAATTACATAAGTTTCAAATTCTAATTTTGATCAATAATTAATTAGTTTTAGCTTTTCTCCCACCTTCAGAAAAATGAAGCATAGATATCCCCTATATCGTTATAATTTTCTGAAAGGTAACTATCTCGGTTTCATATATGAAATTTATTTATATAGAATCTTTGAAAAAGACTTTCTTCCATAAGAAAAAAGAACTTACTATCTTTGGGATCTGATGCTACACCGCTGCTCAATACTTTAGTGGATCGACTCTATTACATAAGTTGATTCCTAACTTTATATCCCATATCGTGACATAAGTAAGCAGTTCTTAATTGTATCGAACCCAAAAGCTCGCTAATTGATCTTTACGGTGCTTTCTTTATCAATTCGATCCTTTATCCATAGAGTATAATATGTAGGCCGTACTTATTTTCTTCCTTTTTTTTGTTATCATGAAGTTTCTTTCCTTGCTACAGCTGATAAAAATCGTTGCTTTGGACGATGCATATGTAGAAAGCCTATTTTTTTCTAGTATTGACTAGCCAATTTGATCTTTTTTTCCTTCTTTCTATAGTGGAGATAGTCGCACGTAATGACAGATCACGGCCATATTATTAAAAGCTTGTGGTAAGAATGGGTTTCGTTCTAGTGCCCGGAAATAATATTCCAAAGCCTTTGTATGCTCCCCGTTGCTTGTGTGTATAAGGCCTATGTTATAGAGTATATAACTTCGATCATAGGGATCAATTTCTGGTCGCGTAGCTTCATAATAATTCTGTAAAGCTTCCGCATAATTTCCTTCGGATTGAGCCGACATCCGTTACGGTCGTTCATTTTATTCAAAAAATCTCCGCTCCAGAACCGTACGTGAGATTTTCATCTCATACGGCTCCTCCCTTCTGTGCATAGTACTAAGGGGAATAATCCATGGAATCCAAAATTCCCTATTCTTATTATGAACTGACAGGAGCTGGTATTTTTACAAGAAATCTCTAGCCAGCCTTCCCGCAAGAGGTTTTTTTTCTTAACACCAATCATATTAGTGCTAGATAGACATGGTAACTCCAACGATTTCTTTGTCCTCAACGCCTACTATTTCCAGGAATTAGTCACTTCAACGATCTTTGATGGTTATACGGGTATCCAAAGTACGAACGAGATGGATGTTTGTTGTCCCAACCATTCTTGTTAGGCCCGATACCGATAAGGAAAAGAGCAATTTATAACAAAATAACAAAGTTTTCGTGTTGTTGATTCCTAGTGTAGTGCTTCTTCCCCTATGCCGCCTATTGGTACTATTGGAGTAGGATTGCCCCGCAATACAGAACCTATAGGTGTAACCTTTTGTTCAATACTAAAATCGATATTTAAAGTAAATTAAAGTATCTGAGGCTGGATCAATCGAGGATACACGACAGAAGGAATTGTTCTATCTCCAAACTTTACCTTCACTAAGCGTAACTTTATTTCAAAAATTGGGTTCTTTCTATTCCGAACCACGTCTTTTCTCGTAAGAATGAAATGAGGGCTAAAAAAAAAAAAAAAACAAGAAAAAAGAATCAAATCACACCATCTCTATAATAGGTAAATGCCTTTTTTTCTCCTGAAGTTGTCGGAATTATTCGTAATAAAATATTGGCTATAATCGAAGAGGTCTTATCAATAAAATTTCCATTTATCCGAGATCTAGGCATAATTAGCAATCCATTCTATAATTCTTCTCATTACCCCCTCGGCTCGGGGAAAATGATCCCACAAACAAAGGAACTGTACATTACAGAATAACATAAAAAAATAAAAATTCTAACTAAAAAGATATGTACCTTCCGCTCAAATTGTATTCTTTTCGGACAAAGAGAGATAGGAGACTTTTGAATCAGATTGAATTTCATATAAATTTCGTAGTATACAAATGAGCAGAACTATTACTATTTCATCTAAGTTGAATAACCAAGGACTTTATTTTACTATGGATTCTTATAACTCGAGAAATTTTGATTTGGTTATGATCCAAGGAGGAAAGAAAAGGGATGGAATAATCATTATACCGTTGAAATGAAATAGAAAAATCCATAGTACGATTCATGAATTTGTAATAGATCTATGGGATAGATGATAAGGGGATAAATGATAAGAGAAGTTGTTGTTGATAAATATGAAATTGGAAAGGAATTTTTGATTCCTATAGAA